AACTCGGTGCAGGTCACGTGACCTACAGCTCAGCTCGGCCTTCGCTTTTTGAGACTTCCTCTACCCACATCTCTATGTGCCCGCAGCACTTCCATATGGAGAAAGATAGGCTTACCATGTTCCATCAATAGCACCTAACCTATGCCGATTTTGGCGGACTGTGCTCCACCCCGGTGAACTCATGCGGTTCCGACGTGCCCAGAGGCCAGAGGCGAATCCGTTCACGGTCCGTAGGACCAACACCATTCGAAGGTGGGTGGCCCGCCCCGCCTAGAACAGTCATTTTTGACTGGGCTTAAACACATTCGCTCACTTACGCTGTCCCCCCTCAGCTCACCCTAGCCCCGGGCCTTTTGCTCTTCTAACGTAAGCTCCAAGGCTTCACACCAAGTCTTCACTGACAGAATATGCATGCTTAAGTAGGGTCAGGCAGAACCGTTGTTGCCTGATGGGAACTCCCCCCATATTGCTATAAATGTCTTAATGTCGCACGACCTCTTAACATTACACCACTGAATCCCCAATCCTTTGCTTGCTGTGCAGTGACAGTACCAATATCCACTAATCGTTGTTTCCAGATACGGTTGCCGGTTGACATCTCTTCTAATTCGTCGATACGAGAAGCAAATTGTTGTGTGAAGGAATCAATATCTCGACATAAGCCAAGAGGCAGATCTTGTGCCACTCCACCTGGTCGTATGAAACTGGCATGCATCCTGGCTCCCGAGACTCTTTCATAGAATTCCAACAATTTCTCCCGCTCCTCAAAAGCCCACAGGGACGGAGTTGATGCTCCCACATCCATAGCATGAGTAGTTAAAGCAAGTGAATGATTTGAAATTCGAGTTATTTCACGGAATAACACTCGTATATATTGAGCTCGTAATGGTACCTCGCAATTCAAAAGTCTCTCTACGGCTGAAGAATGAGCGTGTTCTTGGGCCATCGTAGAAACATAGATAGGGTCGACGACGGAACGAAGAACTCACCCTAGATACAGCTTTTTCGTACACGTTCACTTGCATCACATACACAAGTGCTCTCTGAACCGTGCAATAAGGTCACCCATAACACGGCTCTCCCACTTGAGTTACCTTAGCCCCAGGCAGGCCATGCTATTCAATGATATTGGAAAAATGGCAGCGTAACGTAACAACTAGTATTGAAAGCTGGTCGCCTTTTGAGGGAGGGAAAGCCTTTCAATAGGAGCCCTACTTCCCTCTTTGCGACCTCATCACTTCAAAGCGCAAACCAATTTCTTTCTTAGTCACCGGGCGGAGCGCACCTTTGGTACTTTGCTTATAGCTTTTTTAGGTTATGCAATAGACGGGAGGCTTAGCTCTGGATCCCCCCTGCTTGCAGAAATGAATGGATCAGAAGGGGGGGCTGGCTTCTATTTCCGGGCCGGGCGGGAGGTGAAGGCCATAAGATAAGATTGCCCTCCCGGTAAGGAAGAGAGGAAAAGGGTGCTGTCATCTATCTCGACCAGTTTCCCGAGGCGTTGAAAATCCAGACCGGCTCAGAGAATCACTGGCGCTATTTAGCCCTTCGTTTCGCCATTCGAAGTACTACCTCTGCCTTCCCTTTTTGTAAAATACCCAGGCGCCCTCCTTTCCAATCACTAAGAAAAAAAAAGACCAATCAAAGCCCTATCTAAGTAAAGCTTCGTCTGTTATTTTTCCGGCCCCAGGGGAGTTTAGTTTACTCAACCCATTCCCCAGTCTTCCGCACTGCTCAAGTCAGTGTGCGACTCCGTATGAGGACCTCCTTCCCTTCTGCCCACTCTCCGTTCACACGGTTCTCAAAGCAGAGGAGGAAGGGTGGGCAGCAGGTACCACGAGCCCTCTGTCCCACACATCTATCCAGAAGCAAGTGTAGTTCACCGGTTCCACCGAATGCTCCTATCTCTCGGCAAAGATCGTGTGAGTGTGCAGTTATGCTTCGGATGCTTCGCCATAGAATAGATCGACCCAGTTCCCGTTCTTTTCCGGTGCACTCGCTTTATATCTCCGACACACAAGGAAGGACGCGGTGGGAAGGAAGCAGCCCTAGCCTCTGTCCGGCCGATCATTCCGCTGGCATCTTGCATTCACGCCTCCTTTTGACTGCCGCTCGGGGATGGAGTTGTAGATACGTGAGTCTTAGCGGATCGTTGGCTCCACCTGTTATCTCCTTCTACGACATGCTGTTGTCGTCGCCATCTTCCATATGTAACTTAGTCATCTCTGCCTCGCTGCGGGTCAGCACCTCCGAAAGAAACGGAGGACTTCATTCAGTGACTCCGCGATCGCCCTCTAAACGATCAGAATAAGGTAAAGCTTGAAGATAAGTTTTGTACTCTATTAATTTCTCAGTCCCTCTAGTCGGGTGGGCGCCGGCCGGTCTTTCGACCAGATCCCCCTAAAAACCGTACGTGCGGGTCTCCCCGCATGCGGCTCACGCCATTCGAGGTGGCCCAGCCCAGCATTCATTCGCAAATCCTGTAGTGAAATTGAGACTGCTCGACCTCGGAAGCTAATTCGCGTGTAGGCAGCGCTGTCTGTCGTACCGTTGACTCTATCTATTCATTGAATTCACTTTCATTCATTTTTTTTTTATAGGCTCGCTCCCTCTTTTTCCAAGAATTAATGCACTTCCCCTTGACTTCAGAGGGCCTTCTCTAATAGGGGAAAAGCCTTCCATTTCCGTCAAATGACCCGGCCCCCCCTGGCTCTTCCACCGTCCAGGCTCCCTTTCCTACCTATGCTATGCTCCCCCGGCACAGGCCTACCACGCTTCGCGCCTGCGGCGTTTTCGCCGGACGGTCTTTGCCAGTAGTGCCATCCTCCCCGCTGGCTGTATGGGCGGGTTGTCCCTCGCTGCTGCGTTCTGTTAGGCTATGGATTACAGGAACAAATGTAGTTGAATGAGACAGCAGGCGGGTTACACGTTCCGCTGTGCCGAGATGTGAGGTGCAGGTGGTGATGATCACCCCGGGGTATGCGCTAGCGCCCTTGACAGGCACTCCAGGACCCGCCAACGCTCATGAAAACCCGGGTCGGTCGGTCCTCCATTCATCTGACCGGAGGTGTGGATAACGAGGCCACCTTCACAACCTTCTCCCTTCTGTCCTTATGTTGTAGTAAGGTAGGGCGGTTCGCTTGAGTTGCTCAACCGCCCCTTAGCCCGGTGCTCATGACGCGCTACGGGACCTCCACCGTGCCGGGGGACCAAGCAGGGCATAGCTAGCGGCATAGGAGCCGACTCGGCGTCAGCGGCTTCGTGCCGCACTGGAGTAATCCAATATGTGGTTCCGCACGTTCCACCACTTCTCCGTTCATTTCCAATACTGATCGTGAAACACCATGAGCAGCAGGATGTTGAGGTCCGAAATTCGAAGTGAAATTTTTGATTTGCCCGTTCCTAGTCGTCATGGGAAAAAAGGAAGAAAGAAGAAAGAGATTATTCCCTGAGAGCTTGTCCAGTACTACCAGTACCAGAAATGCATCTCCTTGCGTGCGAGAGACTTCTATGCCAGCCGTTATTCCCGGCTCTGTTATGAAAGAAAGCGGCAGACTCATCTTACAGGTGTTCCCTAATGAGGGATTTTAGGGGATTAGGGTTCTCCTTTATCTCCTCCACCCATCCGCGGAGGGTTTCAGTATCAATCTCCGCAGATATTTCCAGATCGCGAGAAAGAATGTTCTCTGCGACACTGGAATAGATTTCTTCCATTTCCGGAAAGTGAACGGAAAGCCGCCCTTTCCCCTTCTCACAAGATTCCCGAACTTGCTCAAGAATCAAAGTGTGAATGGCACTTCGAAGTGCCTCACGTTGGGGATCGGCGTGGGGAACTTCCACCGGTTCTGGACTGGAGCCAGCGGGTTCTGAATGACCTCCCTCTCACGGTTAAAAAAGTGGTTAACCATCTCGAATAAATCCATATCGTCCACCCGAAAAACGTGTCTCAACTACAGCCAACTAACTCCCCTTTTTCCCTATCGAAAAACAAACCAACCCTACTTAATTTGTTCTAGAAATGCTAACCAAGTTACACACTGGGGCCATGGGTCATGAAAGAGGTTGACCCCCATCCCCCTTCACTATGTATGGCCAATGAACTCCTCGCTTTAGTCCGTTCTTTTCCTTCTTTGGGCTCGGGTCGATAGTAGCCGTGGTAGTAATGTCCCGGAGCCCGGCTACCGACCCGAGGCGCTGATCGGGAAAGTCATAAAGGGACGTTAAACGTAATTCTAGAAGGGCGTTACCACAACAAAAAAAAATCCGAGTCTTGGTAGTTTACTTGCTTACTTTTTATAGTAAGGCAGTTGAAGTGAAAGTTGATTAGACTAGTCCCACTAAGATGGCGGGGAAACTGACTTCCGAGAGAGCTGCTTTCGCCTCGGTAATTACCTAACGAGAGAGAGCCGATGCCAAAGTCGCCCTTTACGCGAGGGAACGCCAGACAGACTGACCTCTGCTAACTACGTTTTTTTATATAGACTGGAAGCTAGAGAGAGACTATACTAAGGTATAGTGCCGCTACCAGAGAAGGCTGTTTCATGCTAGGCGTCCAGACCTACTACGCCCGAGCCGCATCCCCGGCACACTTGCTATATCCACTAAGGCTTCATCCCACTTCATCCTACCAACTATACCTTATATAAAGCCGTTCTATAACAATTCAAGACAACAAGAAAGCAAAAGATTTGATCAGACCTTTTCTGATTTTTATTTCCATTTCTTTTTCCTTCCATGGAACGGAACCTTATTTGCCTTCGCCTCAGTAGCCGCTTTTGCTTATGGTAAATCTGTATCCGCTGCTGTCTCCCCAGATACTTATGGTGGGTTTCAATAGATCTCTTTTCCACCTAGGTCAAAGGGCTATGCCGCTATATATGCTACACCGAAGTATGCTCCTAGGTAAGCGACTGCCTTTGGATCCGCCTCTCGAGCACGAGGGTCGTATTCATAAAAAAAAAAAAGGCTATCATGAAGGTTTGCCTATGGCTCTGTATCTACCTCTGTCTGCTGGTGCTTCTTTTGAGAAGCTGCAGGATCAATGGCTGAAACTACTGCTTCTTCAACGCTTCTCCTGCGACTTGTTCTCCTTTCGTCCTTGCTCCTGCACGCACCTAAAGGTACAGTATCTAAACGCTCCTTCTGCTCTTGGGAAAGGGGGCCCAAGGCTCATCCTTATGCTTTCGGTTTTCGAGTGAAAAACAGAGTTGGGGAGACCTGTCAAGCTTGAGGATAGCTCTTTTCAATGCAAAAAAAATAAGGGCATTTCTCTCAAGTTAGAGAGGGCAAACACACACCTGTCTAACGTCAGTTTCGCTGTACTGGCATTTAGCTCTCATCGATGGAACTACGATTTAGTTGACTGAATGACTGGTCTAGGGTGAGAATAGCATGTGTTCTCTTCAAACTAGGTTTTCGTGGGCGGGCTATTGAGAAGAATTAGGTTCTCATATAAGAATCCCTATTCAAACGAGGGGAGAAGGAACTGTTAACGAACAGTAGGTGTTCTCTTCAAAGCAAGCAAGACCGGCGAAGGGTTAAAGCGATTCTTTTGAAAAGAGTCTTCGTTGAAGTGAGCTCCTGTCTAATAGTAGACAGGCAGGTACGTGCTCCGATATAAGGGGGTCAGCTCGGCAAGTAAAGGATATAAGGAAAGAAGCTCATAAAGTCATGACATGCAACCGAGCAAATAGAACCTTCCCTCTCTGCAAGCAAAGAAAGAAGAAGGGATAGCGCTTCGATCAGCATGAAATAAGGTAAGACCCGAAGCGTATAGTAGAAACTCCTTGAGTTAAGCATAAATAAGTACCCCAGAGGCTACGAGAAAGATCTGAGGGCGATCTCGCATTGCTGCCTCACAAAGCCCTTCCTGCTTTCTATACGCAATACTTCGTCTAGCCCCTCGTAGACAAGACAATTGCTAGCCTGAAAGTTGCTTGATACTAAGTCTATCTTCATTCCCATCCTGACATGCTGAGGCTGCCAGTGCATTGTATCTAAGCACACTGTGGCAAATCGATACAAGTTGCTAAACAGCTTACTATACCATACAAAGGCATATCCGGCTGTTCTCGAATCCCCAGCTATTTCATATGAGTAACTATCCAATTCCATAATAGAAAGAGATGGGACTAGAGCTTTTGGCTTTCTTCCTTCACTTAAATCAAGGATCTTAGATCTTGCCGCTGTGATCTTTTCTCTTGTTTCAGAAGCTGGGATTGGGCCGGCTTTCCTTTCTTAACCAGGCTCAAGGGAAGTTAGAAGTCAAAGAAGCCTTGGTGCCTAGCGAAAGCGAGTTCTTCTTTCTTTTCTTGCTCGAAGGGTAAGCGGATCAGAGTCAATTCTATCTTTTCGGCACTTTCGAATGATTGTGTTTAACACCCTAACGATTCTGTGAAAGGGGATTCATATTACTGTTGAGCTGACTAAACTCAGTTGTCGGTTAGCGGGTGCAGGTCAAGCGAGGAAAGAAAGAAGAGTTCCGGTACAACCAGACGAAATATCACTGATCATCCAGGCACAGAAACTCAACCAACTGTAGATGCAATCTTAATGCATTCTGGGATGAAGGAATAACCGATCTTCCCCACCTCGACTCTCACTCAACCGGTGGAACAGCTCCCCGAAACAGCGAGAGAAGCCGGAAAAGCGGAACTCGGGGAGCCCTCAGAACCTCAACCGGTTTCGTCAAAAGACAAAGGAAAAGCACCTATCCGGGAGGAAGAGGAGGCCGAGTCAGAAGAGAAGAGGAAGCCGAAGATACAGAAAGAACCGTCTCCAGCGCACCAATGGGAAACGGGGCCCCCGAAAGGATTCTGATCATAGTCGTTCAGCGCGTCAAGTTGACACTATAGCTACAGGCAAGTGTTTAAGGTCGTGATTTCTCATTCAATGGCCTCACAATTTTCATTCCCATGTACAATACGACATCGGGGATTTCACCCGCAGGCTATACTGTCAAGCAAGGAAGGCGACCTCAAAGACTGGCGGCTAATTCGCGTGACGAAAAGCTAGGTTTTATTCCATCTCTAGTTTCATCGGATCATTCATAGATGACATGCTTCTAAAGACTGCTGCTCAACGGCGTACGGCTGACGACAACGCAAGGCCGTGTACCGAAAAGCTGCCACCCAGTATAATGTACCAACGCCTTAATTTGACGGACGCGACGATGATAGCTACGAAATGTGCCGAGCCTATGTCCTTCCCAATCTAAGGGACAGTGTAGAGCGAACTTACCAGATTCTTCCCGATCATCCCCAGATATAGATGCGTCACACAAGTCACTCTCTCCTGATCCGCGACCGTGACCTAATTTCTTAGGCGGCTGTGCCAAGCTTAGTTGAAATTGAAAAAGGGACGGGCAGCAAGACCATCAACTGCGGGTAGGCTTCAAGCTCCTACTCATAGCCGCTCTTAGTACTAATTCCAAGATAGGACGCTCTTGGTCTTAGTTGGTGTGACAGTATACGGTCTTTGAAATAACCATTGTTTGCAAGTTAATTCAAAAAGAAATTTCATAAGAGAAGAAAGCTGTTAGCTTAGGGCAGAGGTATGCCCTCAGCCTACCCGAGTTCACAGATGTCGTTGTTTATCCCTTTCTTTATTCATGAAAATTGGGTGAGTGTTCAGTCTATCTGAGTATAAGATCGAAAATAATGAATGCAATTTTTGCATTTAAAGTGAGATGTCCAAGAGAAAAGGAACGAGGGGAAGAAGCGACGAGAACATAAAATCGTGAATGAAAAAGCGTGACGAGACTTTCTCAATTCGAGATGTTAGAAGGTGCAAAATCAATGGGTGCCGGAGCTGCTACAATTGCTTCAGCGGGAGCTGCTGTAGGTATTGGAAACGTATTCAGTTCCTTAATTCATTCCGTGGCAAGAAATCCATCATTGGCAAAACAGTTATTCGGATATGCAATCCTGGGCTTTGCTCTAACCGAGGCTATTGCCTTGTTCGCATTAATGATGGCCTTTTTGATTCTATTTGTTTTCTAAGTTTCTCCTTTTGAAAGGTGTAGTCTCTCCTACCTGAGGAAGAGGACGAGGCCACCCCTACTGGGGTGGGGAAGGGAGAGTGGGAAGTGGGCTCCCTTCGCTTTATTCTATTTAAGATATAGCTTTAGTTGAAGTTTCGGGGCTTTCATTTGGTACGCTTTCTTTACCTGATTCAGGTCCGACTGGAATCTTTTGGTCTGGATTTGCACCTTCGGCTCAAAGGCCACTTTTCTCGGGCTTCAATGAATCCCTCGTGTATTAGAATAAATAGAAGGCTAATTGATGTCTCACTGCTTGACTTATTCTTGACTTTGCATCTTTCAACTTCAAGTCAGAATGTGTTCCTGCCGTCAAAGAAGAATTTTTTTTTTAGAATCCGCTTATTCTATAGCCGGAGATTCAATAGCAATTGCTGTTACTTATCTTTTTTTAATAGTAAAATATCAAAAAGATATCCACGCAGATAAGGATCTAGAGGGAGACCACGACCTAACCATAATTCAAATGGCATACCTACCCTATCCCATACAGCCTTCAATCGTCTGTATCGAGGAGAAAGCGTATGGTTAAGCCGAGATAGAACCTTAAATCCAGCTCCATGCAACCGAGCCAGAGTAGAAAATCGCTTAACTCCATAAGTATGAAGCAAGGATAACGACCCTGGTAGGTTATGAGAGTTCAGGACGTTACGAATTGATATTGGACTAACGTCCACTGTCAAATTCTTAACTCGGAACCTCTTAGCAAACTCAGCACAACCAGAATGGGAGATTAATGATTTTGATATAGATAACTCCCAGTTTCTTTAAGATGTCTGAGTACCGGGTAGCCACCTTAGCATCCATTATACGGATGTCATCTCCTAAGATGGCATACTTCTTAAAGTCAGCGCCAGGGTACACCTGTTGTGCACAATACCGGATCACCAAGTGATGTGATAAAGTGAACAGTGGCCAAGAAGAGGGAACTTTGGGAGTTTTCGAAGAAAGGGCACGCTGAAAGGAAACTTAGAGAATAAATTATGCACATAATCTCCAAGCTTCTTATCAAACAGCCTCTCTACCATCCTCGTTTGAATAAGGAGCGGCCACCTATCTGTTGCCGACTTCAAATCAAAAGAGTATGCAACGCTATTCCCCTTTAGCTTATCCAAAGGACGGGTTTGATTAAACGTCCCATCCATAGGGATAGCCTTCAACGATCTCATTAAGAAATCGTTAAGAGGTTTTAAAGCGCGTTGGAGGACATAGTTGCCAATAGCAAACAACCTCCTCTTGCCAGCTCCCGCATCAGTAGAGAAAGCGATCCTTCCTGTGCTGTGTTATTCTTCCAGGATTGGGACTTATTTACCATAGGAAGTAGTCCAATCTTTTTCAAACTTCCACCCAACGTTTAAGACATCCTGAAGACGTTCAGTCATCTTATCTGAAGCAACAGCAAGAATCAGTGTATGGTACGACTAGAGCTTTGAGGCTTAAAAAGAGAATAGAGAATAAAATGACGTAAGAGAAGACGTTGCTCCGACTTTCCATAAACCGAGACGAAGGTGATTGAGGAGGCTAATCAAAAATGGAGTGAGTGTCTAGTTGGCTACAAAAGCTTCTCCCTGGGTTCCTTCACTGGGCGACTTAACTTCCTTTCGAGTAGGGGTAGGCCCTTTCCCAATGCTTTAGTCCAACGGCGGTAATAAAGTCTAATGCTGGGTAGGGGATTTTTCTCTTTCTTTTACAACTGCTTTCCTTTAAGCTGCCTTTCTCTTATCTACGATAGGAGCAAACTCAACAGATTCAATGGCAGCAGAGTCGTGAATAAGAGCTGTTCCTATTCCTTCAACAGCTAAATCCTGGAGGATGGCACTTGAATCTGTTCTGTAAAGAAAGCTAGTCCTATTCCCACCGACCGCTACTCTAACAGCTGCCTATTCTTTCTTTCCCGAGGGGAACTGAACTCGCTCCTTACCCCGGCTCCACTCCAGACCAATCCCCTAACCCTACCCTTTTTCTGAGAATCATTCCTTCCCCACCTTCTGCCTCCTGCTTGACTTTCTGACTGCGCCGCTTTAATAGAATGCCAATGCTTTTCCCCTATTAGAGAAAGCCGGAGAAAGCCCTCTTTTAGAGATGCTGGTATTCGTAAGTCAGCCGGCTACTAGTCAAGGTCTTCGTTTTTCAAGAGATTTGTCATTCAATTGATTACAGCTAATATCATAAGAAAGATAAGAACTCATTCTGCATTGAATCCTTCGTGCGGGCTCTGGTTCCCCGTAGCCACCGTGGACCCTCTCTCGGTTAGGGCCTTCCACCTTCTAGTTGACTCCAAGACTTTGATTTAAGGCCTGGAATTGTGGACACAGGGCTAGGGCGAGAAGGTTGGCACAAACAAAAGAGCAGGACCGGTACAATTAAATGACTTGGTCTATACCTTACAGGAAATAGCTTCAAGTGCACTAGCGGTGCTGCTTCTGTCTTTTCTCAGTTAGGCGAAGCAGGGGAAGAGAGTTGGATTGCACCGAAAGCAATGCGCTCCCAAGGGCATTGCTTGGGCTCTTCCTTGGGAAAGAAAGCTCCCACATCCTCTGCTGTCTCGCATCCATCGGGATGAGTCTTGCGTCTGTCTTCTCTTCGTAAACTACCTGTCCTCTCAAAAGCAAGTAAGCCAACTACCTTCTTTAAGGAGTGAATCACATAAGCTAGAAAGAATCTTCCTAATGCTCCCATGTCCGAATCCGTACTTTTCTCTCTCTAGCTGCTGCAGTAGCAGGCACGTATCGAAGGAGAAGAGGAGGAATAAAGACAAGCAAGACAGGTGCGGAGCGGGGCCAAGAAAGTAAGTCAAGGAGGTAAAGGCATTCTTTAAGAAATTACCTGGTCCTTATATAGTGTCAAACCCTGCCCTAAGGCAAGGAAGTGACATTTCGATCGGGCACTAGTAATTATTTCGTTTACTTGTTTTCGGTGAGAGAATCTTTCCTTTATCCGTCTAGGCCAGGTGCATGACTTTCCCCAAGGCATATTAATGATTGCCCGCTGTAACCCTCTCGGCATAGGCCGGGCCGCTTGAGAGCTTCGGTACATCTCTTTCGGGCCGGTGAGACTCTTCTGGAACTGTTGGATTAGTAGCTTTTATCTCCGTAAGAACACATTTCCCCACAGTAGACGCGCGGAGATGAGTAAGACTTCACCCTCTTCCATTATACTAATACAAATCTGGGGTTTGTGGGGGAGCTTGATGTCTGAGAAGAAGCAGATCTCTGCGAACTTGGTGCCTCTCTATACCCTTGATGGTCTTGATCTTTTCCTCCAAGCTCTCTAAATTGTCTACCACCTCCTTATGTTCTGGCCCCTTTTTAGTTTTCACTTCTTTTTCCCATGTCTCATTCTTCTCAAGTGCACTCATCTCCTAACGCAGGCAATGCAACAAGTAATTAGCGCTTCTTTGGCAAAGGCTACTCCCTCGCGGGGAGAAGAGATGATTCTTAGAGCAAGGCGGCTTACGCAAAAAGACTAGTCCTCCCAATAGAAGGTCTCTTTATATTCAGGTGAAACTCAAAAAAAGGGCTTTTGACTAGGCGGGTTGGAGAGACTAATTAAACTAAGGGAGATTTCCTAGCCTGGGCTGGCTCGATAGGGATCGATAGGGGGATTCTCTATTTCTTATCCTGCCCCTTACTTTTGATAACAAGAAAAGCAATCTCGAGAGGAAGAAGTACTCGAATAGCCCCTAATCTTCTCTTGCCCATAATCTTGTCTTGGAAGAGGCTCGACTGGACCCACAGCAACCGGAACCAGAACTGGAGGGGCAATAACAAGGACAGCTGGACTAGGCTTAGGAGGATACTACGAAGAGAAGGCAGAAAGCAGCACTGGGGAAGACCTACTTCTTTTCTTGTTCGGGAAATGCATTAGTATGATCCCTTCAATAGCAGGCCAGAGCGATTGGATGTAAAGAAAGAGAGAAAGAGCCTTCCACTATCCCATTCATTCATTCCCGCAGAAGGGGGGACAGTCACTTTCAAGCACTCGCGCTAAAACTAAAGCAGAAGATGCGGCTTAGCCAGCTGCACTCTTTGATCGAACCGTCTGTTGCGAGAAGAAAAGAAGGCCTTTGCCTGCACAATAAGAGAATGAGGGTTTCAAAGGCTAAGTTTTTAATCCAGAGGGGCTTCGGGTTTGACCGGCTTTTGGAGACACTACTTTCTAAGCTAAGCTCTTCTTTCGCTATCTCCGAAAAAGCACTTCTGGGGCCACGCCTTTCTCGATGCAACTGTCAAGTAAAAGATGCACTAAAGCAGGATTGGAATCGGAGATCTAGACTCAGGGAGTAAAGTAGTTCTACGACTTGCATGTGTTAAGCAACTGACATTTCCGAGTTAGATTAGCTTAATCCAATAGGAAACAAGTCGAGACTGGCTCTTTTCGCGACTCCGTTGCGAGTCTAGTGGACTGCCTTTCAAGGGCTAGAAGAGACGAGGGAAGGAATCCGATCTGCAGATGAAGCAGAAGTCAGCTTGCCTACTTTCTGAAGAAAAGAATTTACCAAAGGCTATTAATCTAGCTATCGAGTCACCCTAACGGAGAACTCTAACTGAACTTTCAAGCTTTCTTTGAATTCTGTGTACCAATAAGATAAGTGCCACCGATTTTCTCTTTTCAAAAATAATAAGTGCTTGAGACTTCTCTAAAGAGAGTTGACTGGCAAAAAGCAGATCTTGGCTTAGGGCTTAGACTGACTTCCTTGAAAGATAGCTTGCTTGAAGCCTAAGACGGATAACTTCAATAGTGGAATTCCCGGATCTGACTTCACTAGTTGAATTTCCGTATTCTAGTCACCCTTTTCTCATCTCACTACTCCCTTTTTCGAGGGATGAGCTCTGACTAAAGCTATCGAGAAGGGATCTAATCCAGATCTTCTATTTCCGACCCGAAAGCATCTTGCATCTACCCTACGCTATCTATTGAAGCTGACTCATAAATAAAAGATAGAAAAAAGACAGTGACAGTAAAGGGCCATACACGCTTACTATTATTCTAGTCTGACTAGCCCGTAGGCTTTTTAAATTCTCCCTGCCAGGGAAAAGGCCGGAAAGCGGGTAAGAAGAGAATCTCTCACCTTACACTCTGACTCTGACTAATGGATTCTTAGGGGTACCCAGTACTTATTAGTTCGATTAGTCTTCTAAATAAGAATTACCGTATGTCCTGTCAATTCAATAGTTTCTGGCTTCCCGGCTCTACTTCTGTGACTACTTCCCCGGTACTTCCCTCGAGGGAAGGCCCTCAAGGTCAAGTCAATAAGTAAGGAAAGAAAAGTACTAGGCCTCCTCTTCTAGGTTGACTCTTCTCCGAACATCCAATCTCTTGATACGAATTGGAGACTATACAAGAGAGGGCCGATCGACAGGAGCGAGGAGCTAGCCGCCTGACTCCTTCCCTTTGGATAGGGCTTGGGATTGACGAATCAAAGCCCCAAGAACGAGCCAAAGATCAGCTCTTTTCACAAGCCGGAATGAAGATGAAGCTTACAACGAGACGAGAAAGAAAAAGTCCATCTTCTAGACTCTTCAATTCACTTCTTTAGTAAGGAATTGTTTTCACCTCGCATGAAAGAGCATTCCACAGCCCAGTCGAAAGCTGCAATAGATTCGACCACATACTGGAAGGGGATTGGTAGAACTGATAGGCCTTTAGGACAGGACCGACTCTTAGCTCGTTGGAGTGCTATTTCAGATCTTGGCTTCCTAACTACTTTGAAAGGAAAGACCCTAACCTAAACCTAAGGGCAAAGCCTCTTTCAAGAAGAAATTCAACTATCTGAAGTCAGAATAGAAGAATTTAAGGGCTCGTTCTTCCTGGCTTCCAGGCTCCTGCCTTTCCACGAGCAAGTTGACTTAGTCTAGTCGACCAGCAGTAGAGGAAGGGAAGGCTTGACACAACGAATGGGGTAGTTTACTAAGTCAAGAGGTGACTAGCGCTGTTAGCAAGTGAATCAGAAGCAGTAGCAATAGGACCAAGGGCGCGCTTTAACTCAAGGGTACACTTTTCTCCTTCCAGGATTTGCAGGAGTTTCCTTTCGAAGGCCTTTTAAGAACCTACCCTTGATCCACTGGATATGAATCACACAACTAAGCCTCTGTTCAATTGATATCAAAAGAAAGATGGATTCCGTTAAATAATAATATGCTAGAGATCACTTTTCCTCTCTTCACTCCTTGTTGGATACTATCAGTGGAAAGCAGTCCAACTCCTCTGGAAATGACAGCCAAGATAGGGAGTCTGGAACCAGCAAGCACTTAGGAGAGGAAATTAGATTTCGAAGCCCCTCTCCTCTCTCTGTAACTAGAGAGGTAGGCAAACCTGAGTTTAGAGCCACCTCGATTCGGGATGTCGGAACACCAACCGAATCCTAAACTGACTTCGGAACAGGTTCGAGAGCTTCGATCGAAACCCTTTCCTATCTAGTGTCAGCTGATCCTTCAGCGTCTGCACCAACTAAATCGGAAGCTTAATTCGAAAGACGAGAGTAGGCTCGAGGAGGATCAAAAGACTGATTCTCGGTCCCCTAAAGTTAGAAAGCAGGTTAGACTGCAATGTATGCCTATGGAAAGAAAAGTCACGAAAAGCGATCCATATGATCATAATAAAGAAAGGCTTGCCTATACGTCTTTTAAAACAAGAATGTTGCTGGCTCAGGATCCCAAGCGCAAAAGCTTTCTCTCTCCCAATCAACGATGATCTCAGTAGCGCGAACTATAGTAACAAGGCTCTCGCCAACCTAGTGGAGTAAGTGGAGGACGTTGATAGACGATTTGGTCTACTACCTCGGCTTGATCTATTGGGAATGGAATTCTTTTTTCGTCTTTCACGGATTAGCCTTTCGAGTCCCTCCTATCGTAAGCAAGTCTTGAAGGTCGACCGATAACGAGAGGAGATTGATCAAGAGAGTTGCAAAGAAATGATGAACTAAAGTAAAGGAGCCAAAGAGCAGTAGCGCGCCGAACAGGCGACCCTATACCGAAGTCTCCACCTCGCCTATGGATTGAACCTCTTCTCCCGTCGATGGTATGAGTGAGTGAGTGTAGTGGTGCGAGCATCACTCTGAAATGGAATATTCTCAAAAGAATGAAGCTAGAGAATTGCGTAGATAGTGGTGAACTCTTCTTCTAGCAGCCCTTTCTCCTCTACCGAAGGAAGGAACTCGGCTTGGAAGCAAGTCGGTCAATCTCGTAAGTAGACTTTCCTTGACCTGTACAGCTAGTGATAAATTCACTCGTGAAATCAAAAAAGAGCGTAATATCGAGGGAAGGACCAGTCCCCGACTAACTAATAAATAGGGATTGAGGCAAGGGAAGTTGCTCTTACGAACCCTTTAGTCTAAAACGAAGAGATTCTTTCTTTATGCTGTTACCTGAAGTTCAAGGATGAAAGGGGAAGCGAAAACAGGCCTGTGTTCAGCATATAGCTAGCCTTCTTCTCTTATCTAATTGTTGCTCCTTCCCCTGTCTACTATTCGTGGAGCTGATCCGTCTCAATCAAACTATCTAAATGAATTAGGAAATTCTTTTGAAACCAATTCACAAAAAGTGGGATAAGATGGCCTGCGTCCTAATACAAAATAGTAGAGGTTTCCTAGGTTCGACACAAGCAAATCTAAAAGACGTATAGGAATGTCCATCAATAAACCTTATACGCTTGCTTTACGCGAGCAATGAGGATGCGCGTTACTAAGGCGTATGTCCGTATGAAAGAAACTTGAAGCGCGGGAACTCCGATCGGCCTTCATTAGATAGGCAATCCCTCTTCACGACCAATCGACAAGAAAGAGCATACACTGACCATCTTGATGGATTCGAGATCCCATCCCATTCTCCTCTATGGATCACAGAACGAGGCAAGAAGCATGTAGCCTACTATTAAGAATCTCAGGTTGGGAAGGATTTCATCTCTCAATCCAAGACGACTGTCTTAGCGAGATCTGAGGTGAGGAATTCGGGGAAACCACAGTAGGTAGCCGGAGCCAGAGAATGAGTTGAATACAACCGACATATAATGGAATGGTGTGAAAAGCACAGCCCCTTTCGATTCGATCTCTCCTGTCTTCAACACGCAAACTTCAAACCTGGACTCCGCCCTATCTATTCATCTAAGGTAAGGAGAAAAAAACTTTCTTCATCAGGGACGGAAGGCACAGTAGCGTTAGAACAAGAGAAAGAAGCAAGTCAAGCCGACTTCAAAGTTGTTTGGATTGAAAAGGTTTGGAGCAGCTCAAACGAGGAAGCGGAAACTTCTTGATCTACGCCATTGGGCGATCTCTCTTTTGGTCCGGTGGAAGTCAAAGTGGAAGGCGAGTCAGCAAACGAACCCAGGAGCTAGACGCCACTCCGAGCGGGGGAAGCTCAATTGAAAAGGAGAAGTCAGGGTCTTGTACTAGTAGCTTCATCCCGTAACCCCTCAAGAAAGCTCTTCAAGCCCTTGTTCCGTTCCAGCTGATAGCACGCTGGATACTTCCTTTTCTATTGTCAGATATGGATTGTAAACAGCTATAAAATAGCAAGCCATGAAGCCAACTGCCCTTCATTCTATTAGGGAGTTGGAATAGCTGGATTTCAAGGTGAGAAAAAGGACCGTCCCAGACCTATCAGGAAAGGGGAAAGCAACGAGAATCTTTCTACCTTCACGGGTGAACCTGGAAATAAGGATACTTGCATTTCCCTTCACTCATGCGAGCAACGGGGCGAAGAGTCACGAGCTCTTCATGGATAGAAGATAAAGATCTGGGTAAACCTCATCAATTCCATTCTATGCCGGGGCGGTGCCATCATTTCTCCCCTACAATAAGGAAGGATTTCTTAAGGGGAATGATGAAAGAGGCTTGGTATTCAGTATCAAGAACTCACGAAGCCACTTTCGAAGGGAAAGTAAGGCCTTCTTTAGTTGTGCTGGCTTTATGAGCTTCTCTTCTATTGCGTAAACGAAAGGTGTCTTGCCGCGTATGAATTGACCGATTGGCATTTCTTTAGACGCTGGTGCGGACCAGTAGAGTAGTGCTTTTTTTCTTTAAGCCGGTAAGGTAATCCGGTGTCAGATCCATGTCGAAACGAATACGTAAAAGGAGAGACCGTAGCTTACTCGAAAGGGAGTCCCACCTAACAGTATGCTTCGCTTCAAGTGGAAGGATCGCTAGTTCCTATCATCTGTCTTTCTGTATTAAATTAAAGACAAATCAGTTCTATTTCTATCGCTCGGGCACTCGGGTTAGGGCGAGTCTCTCCCTTATTTATTGTCGGATTGCGAAAAGCTACCCCTTTCGCTAATAAGACATGGACCAAATAGCATCCCCTGTTGATATTGGATATTGATAGGCTGACAACTCACACGCGGGTAGTAGTTTTAGATACTATTAAACAGTAAATTGCCCATATGCAAAGAATTAATGGTCAAGAAGTAACTTACCTTAGGGCAACTTGTCCTATTCCTTATACTCTTTCTCTTTTCTCGAGACAATAGAAGTAATCGTCTTCAATGAGATGGCTTAGTCCCTTTCAAACATACTATATTAATTCACATTCGTCAATCTCCGACAGGTACCCGGCAGTAGCCGACATTGATTCCTTTTAGTAGACGTAAGAAAGGCGAATCCCATGAGGCTGTTCGTGAGCAGAGAATTGCCGGTAGGACCAATGTTGAGGACTCATTCATTCGACTAAGAATCATAGTAAACACCTTATTGGGATGTATTCTTTGGCAAAGTCCCTTCCTGATTTGACCCCGAAGGATGTCCCTCTTTAGTTTAAGGCTTATCCCTTTCAGTATAGAGTATAGCAAGGCCGTACCTGGTACTATCATTCGAACATTTGAAAAGCCTTAGTTCCATTTCCCTTATTCACTAGAACGGATGTAAATTGTATTTCTTAGTCACCCCTATCTATTGAGTCATTTCTTCCCAGACTTTTGAGAATCTGTCGTAAACCCCAGCGGTACCATCTCCTCTTGGTCTAGCCACCGGCTTCCCTTTCAAGAAAGTCTTCCATTCTACACCTTTACCTTTCTTTCCTAACAGAATGACTCCCTCCTACTCCTACCTTGCTTAACTAAGGCTTTCTCATGCTTTGAATGCCGGCCTATTTAGGGGTCCACGGCCGTCTAAATCGACAGAGACCTGTACCTCATTCTCAGCACCCCTTACAGTCTCGGGCTATTTCGCCCTTAGCTCGGCGTTCATCTTTCCGGTCTAGCTCAACGATGAGCTCTTTAGATGTTCAGTCTGTTCGGACGGATATGACGTTGCATGTCATCATCATGGGAACCTCATCATCGCTGGTATCCTCGGGTCCCGACAGATATCCGTCTGCAGGCTTAGAGCTTTGCCACCAATGAATTCATTATCATACTATAATTATAATGGCTTAATTGGTTTTGCTTTGGACTCTGCTCTCACTAACGTCGTAGAAAGCCATTCTTCAAGCGACCAAGCAATATGTGTAAATGTACTCTTTCTGTACCCCGATACCTATTGAGGAGCAAATCCCTGCACTCTCGGAGATGGACAAGAGGTCTCCGAAGTCCGGCAAGCAATTGAGCAAGATTTTCAAATACTAAACAAGACGGAGGAGTTCCTATTAATCAAAAACATGGAAGAAGAAACCAATAAAAAAGGAGATTGCCCCGTAACGAAGTCCGCACTAAATGAAGTCAAAGACTATGCCAGTAAAATGCAAGATGGAAGGGGAGGGGGTCGACCAAACGATTGTTCCAATCGAGAAGAGGGGAATGAATACCCATGAATAGGAAGATAAGACAGGAGTACTCCACGGGGATAAGGGACCCCCCGGGTAGAGTGAAGTTGGTAGGTTGAATTACGATATGGCTTGCTTTTTGGGAGGTAGACTTGGGCAGCAAGCTAACTTTTCCAAAAATGAAAGGCATGTTGAAAGAGAGGATCGGCAGGATCCTCCCTAAGATTCTTCTTAGTATCACACTCGTTTTTCTGTCTAAGATTCTGACGAGTTTTTGCTGGTATTTATCTGTAACGACAACGATTGCCCTTGGCTTGACACCTTTTTTTTTGGGGTCCAAGGGTGCCGCCCCCTACTACCCAATTCCTGTCTTCGGAACTACGGGGATAGGTGACTTTCTGCGATGGCCCTCCACCTCGTTGGGAAAAGTGAAAGGAAATAAAAAGCCCTAAACTAAATACCAACTAGCAGCTTATCAACCACCGAACACAGACTCATGTTGGCGATGCCATGGTCAAGTAAGAGAACGACCCATTCATCCGAAGTAGTTTAGTATAGAACAGAGGCATTCTGAGCCGACTACTACGACTACATGCGCATCTAGTGCAGTGGCTTGGAAGCAAGCTACCTTGACCATCTTCCGAACTTATCCAGAATTTACTGATCAAACGCAGTAGGGGCGGACTGCTCTACATTCAGCCACAGTGACCCCCGAAGCGATCTTCTTCTAGTTGCGGGACGAAATCCGGCAGCCAATTGCTGGCTCTGAATAACCAGCCCGGCAATAAGTTCAATTCTTCCATAACATAACGGGGCGGGGTTGCGCGCGAGCCGAGTGACGGAGGTGCACAAGAGTACTTCGCGCCACAACCATCTCTTTTTGATAAGTTCTACGGACCGATGCCTGCTGCTTCATCTGGGAGAAAAGAATCATAGCTATGCCGGTCATTAGAAGGAAGAACCGCCATAAAAAGATTCCTCGTGTATCATCTGTAGCAAAACTATGAACGGAAGCTAGCAATCCGGACCGTATTGAAAAGGTTCCTGAGACACAGCATGGAAGAGTAACAATATTCAGAAACGAGATCCAAGAATGAAGAAGGGGTAGAATTACGGAATGAATACGAGCTGTGGCTAATACCCAAGGCATAAAAGAAGCATTTTCTACGGGATCCCGAAACCACCAGCCACCCCGACCTAATTCATGATGAGCCCACCAACTTCCTGGCATGATGCCCACGGTTAAAAACCACCGACATGTCAAGATC